ACAAAGAGAAAGTGTACCTATTAAAAAAGCAGTTTTTGTAATTGGCACATGTTTTGTTAATCCCCCCATAAGAACCATATTCTGACTTTTATCTGGAGAATATCCAACAATAGCTTCCATTGAATGAATAACGGATCCGGATCCTAAAAACAATAATGCTTTTGAATAAGCATGAGTAATCAAATGAAATAAAGCAGCTCGATAAGAACCTATACCTAGGGCTAACATCATATAACCCAGTTGAGACATTGTAGAATAAGCTAAACTTCTCTTAATGTCTTTTTGAGCAAGAGCTAAAGTAGCTCCTAATAGTACGGTTATTATACCTATAAAAGATATTCCATTCGTTATGTAAGGTATGACTACGAAAAGAGGAAGAAGTCGAGCGACTAGAAAAATCCCCGCCGCTACCATGGTAGCAGCATGTATGAGAGCTGAAATAGGAGTAGGCCCCTCCATAGCATCAGGTAACCATACATGAAGGGGAAATTGGGCAGATTTAGCAACTGCACCAGCAAATAACAAGAAAGTACACAAAATACAAAATAAAAAATGGATCTCATTTTTATTAATTAAGTTATTGAATATTTCAAACAAATCCCGAAACTCGAAACTGCCTGTTATCCAATAAATACCTAAAATTCCTAATAATAAGCCAAAATCCCCTACACGATTAGTCACAAACGCTTTTTGACAGGCATTTGCAGCAATAGGTCGTATGAACCAAAACCCTATTAATAGATACGAACACATTCCAACTAATTCCCAAAAAATATAAATTTGTATCAAATTTGAACTAGTAACTAATCCCAGCATGGAAGTATTGAAAAAACTCATATAAGCAAAAAATCTCAAATATCCCCGATCATGAGACATATAATTATCACTATAAACAAGAACTAGAATTGCAACAGTAGTAATTAACATTGACATAATAGAGGTAAGTGGATCGATCAAGTAGCCGAATTCTAAAGAAAAATCATTATTAATAGTCCAAGACCATACATATTGATAAATAGAATTGCTATTTATTTGCTGAATAGACAGCTTCATCGAGAAAATCATAACTATACTTAACAACAAAATACTAGAAAAAGCCCAAATACGCCGAAGATTTTTTGTTGTCGTCGGAAAAAGGAGAAGTCCCACTCCTATTAACAAAGGAACCGGAAGTGGAGTGAAGGGTATGATCCATGCATATTGGTATATATGTTCCATAATCAAATATCTAAATTTTTTATTTAAATTTTATTTTTTGTTTACGATTCGCCGGTTCTTGCCTCTTTTGAATTGAAAGAAGCCAATAAAAAAAATCAAGTTTTTATTTTACATAACTTAAAAAAATAGAATTTGTTAATTTACTATTTTATATTAAATAAAATTTTTAATTAATATTATTAAACATTTTTTATTTTAATATTCAAACCAAGAAGTTCTAATTGGTCAAATAATTAATTTGTTAGTAAAAGTAAATCCTTAATTATTTAAGTAAATGTAAAATGTTGAAGTCTCTGAAGTAGGAATCAAAAAAAATTCTACTTTCATTTACAGTTAAGTTATTTATAATATATATAATAAAGATAAAAAAATTAGACTAAAAAATAGTATGAATCAGAAGATCTACTAAAAATCTAATAAACAATCTAATAAAAAAATAAGTAATACAAAAAACTAGGAACTAGTTATTTTAATAAGTTTATTCAGTAGTTTATTCATAATTATTAACTGGTTTTACGAAAAATTATTTGATTGTCTTCCGTTCCAAACGAAAAACAAAAAAACATAGAAAAATATTCTTTTTTTTTTTATAGTTATATATTTTATATAGTTTATAGAAAAAAAGGATATGATACCTCTTACTTTACTTTACTTTACTTTACTACTTTACCATAACATAGAATAAAAAAAAATCACTAAAATGTCTCAAATTATGGATTCTTTAAACAAATTAATTTATGGGATTAAATTATGGATATCATTTCAATTTGAAAATTGGAAATTCGATTTATTTAGATTTTCGAAAAAAAAAAGAAAAAATTCAAGCTTTTCAATTAAGATTTGCTAACTTAAATTTTTCGATGTGGCTTAATATGCACATGTAAATTAAATGAAATACAGCAAAAATATACAAAATATATAGAGATCTTAAGTATAAGTAGAAATTTTGATTAATTATTTAATTTTTATTAAATTTATTCATCAATTTCGCACGAAGTATTTTAAATTATAAATAAATATTATACTCCATAGAAAATTTTGTTTCTCCTAATTGAATATTTTAGGGAATTATTTAATATATATATATATATATATATTTCATATATTTTTAGTTAGATTATGCTTTTCTATAATGAAAAATTTGACTAAAAGGCCCTGTATGGTATAGAATCTAAAAAATACATGGATAATTAATTATATAGTAAACAAAGATTCGTTTGACCAATAGATGTTTTTCACATCCAACTACAACAATGAGTAATCCATTTTAAATGGCAGTTCCAAAAAAACGTACTTCTATTTCCAAAAAGCATATTCGTAAAAATTTTTGGAAAAAAAAGGGATATTGGGCAGCGTTAAAAGCTTTTTCAATAGCAAAATCTCTTTATTCCGGGAATTCAACTTTGTTTATAGAAAAAAAAAATAAAAAAAATCTTCGTCGAATACGAACAATCGAAATACGAACAATAGAAGTCGGTCTAACCCAAAAAAATCTTATAACAAATTGGAACGATGATGCATCTTATAGTAAACAAAGTAAAACGATTCTACTATAGTAGGAATCAAAAAATTTGAAACAAAAAAAAAGGAGTTTTATATGATTTATCCGTCTTTTCTACTAGGCAATTCCGCATCTCTAGCTATGAAGCTAATGAATTCGGTCGTTGTGGTCGGACTCTATTATGGATTTCTGACCACATTATCCATAGGCCCTTCTTATCTCTTACTTCTCCAAGCTCATTTTCAGGTTATAGAAGAAGGAGAAGAAGAAGCAATCGAGAAGGAGGTAGCCGCATCAACTGGTTTTATGATAGGACAGCTCCTGATGTTCATATCGATCTATTATAGGCCTCCGCGTCTAGTATTGAGTAGGCCTCGTACAATAACTTTCATAACTGTACCTTATCTTTACCTTCATTACATGTGGTACAGTTACGAAGACTTTTTTGTTGATGAAAAATCTACTCGCAAAAATTCAATGCGTACGCGTAATCTCAGCATTCAATGTATATTCCTGAATAATCTCTTTTTTCAATTATTGAGCCATTTCTTTTTTTTCCCAAGTACAATGTTTTTCAGATTACTCAACGTTTATATGTTTCGATACAACAACAAGATATTATTTTTAACAAGTAGTTTTGTTGGTTGGTTAATTGGTCACATTTTATTCATGAAATCGGTTAGATTCGTATTAGTATGGATACAGCAAAATTATTTGGTTAGATCGGCTAAGCCTTTTAGACCTAAAAAGTACCTTTTCTATGTGTTTCGATTTTATCAGAATTTGATCTTCGATTTGAGAAATTCTTTTGGTCTAATCGGTGGTATTCTCGTATTTTTTACATGTCTACTCATTTTTAACAAAATGCCGTTACCTATTTTGACTTATAAACCGAAAGAAGCCGAAGTGGAAATAGATCGAAAAAAAGCTGAAGAATATTTTTATAGAATAGGCCTAGCGAAAGAAGGGGAATTTACCAAGGAAGAGCCTTCTCCTCCCCTTTTTAAAGTTTTTAAAGAAGCATTCTATAAAAAAATCCCAACTTCTGATCAAAATGATGGAAAAAAAAGAATTTCTTTTTCACATCCACCTAGTTTAGCCGCTTTCTCGGGAATGATACAAAAAAAGACTTCTTTGTCTACAACAGAAAAATTATCATCTGATGAACTGTACAATTATGGGATTCGTACCAATGAACAAAAAAAGAACAGCTTAAGCACTGAATTTTCTAAAGAAATTGCAGTTTTAGACAGAAAAGGGCTTAAAGAGATAAATGTATTGGAACAAAAAACTCGATTAGCCGATAAAAAAAAAGATAAAATACAATATTTCCAAAAAACATCTGATCCCCTCTTAAGGGGATCCTCTCGGGGACACCCCAAAAAGCCACCTGCACCCACACCCTTCAAAAGATTAACTGACCTCTTCTTTCTTCCACCCGAAGCTCAACTTATAAAAAATAATGAAAGGTACCTAGAAAAATGTAGACCCGACGCGATAATTATAGCAGAATTTAGGTATTTCATGTCTTTTATAAACGATTCCTTGGCTCAAAGTAAAGGGTTTCATCAAAATTTTATTGAAAGGGAGGGAAAAATAAAAGAAATCGAGAAAAAAACTCTTTTCTGGCCATCCAGTCTACTAAAAAATATACAACAATTACGGAAACAAGAAAAAGATGCGGTGTTAGTGGAGGCTGATATTGCCGGACTGCCATGCAGGCGTGCAACTGTTTTGCTTTCTGGAGGGGAGAGTGACACAGATGAAAAAGAATCCAAAAAATTACATTTCAAACGTTATGTACCAAGATCACAATTTCGTCGAGAATTGATCAAAGGTTCCATGCGTGTTCAAAAATGTAAAACGAGTGTTTGGTCAATATATCTAGAAAAACCACATTCCAGATTTTTTACAAACAGAATAGATTCTTTGTTTTATACTTTTCTTAAGTATTGCGAGTTTATTAGAGGAATTTTTCTAGAGTATACGGGAAAAATCTCAGAATTTGAACGTTTGGTTTATTACTCTTCTTTCGAAGATGTCCTTCTTACTATAGAAGAATTGGAAAACGAACCGACCGAAAGGGAAAAAATAGACGAACAAATAATGGAGGCCGAAAGAGCCTGGGAGGAGGAGTATACGTACGGTCAACCACTAAGGGCTGCGCTTCTAGGCGCCCAGGCAATTCTTAGAAAATATATTATATTCCCTTTATTGATAGTAGCGAAAAATATTGGCCGTATGTTATTATTGCAACGGCCTGAGTGGTCGCAAGATTTCAAAGAGTGGAAGAACGAAGTATATATAAAATGTACCTATAACGGTATTCCATTCTCAACCGAAAAACTTCCTGAATACTGGTCAGAAGACGGTTTCCAGATAATGGCAGTCTCTCCTTTCCGCCTAAAACCTTGGCACGACGGATATAGGCCTTTTGATCGAGACCCTTATCAAGTTGTTAATAAATTTGATAGTTATGATGAAGTTGGTCCTACAGAAAAAAAAGGGTCTTTTAATAATATTAAGCAATCATGTAAAAAGATAAGATTTGATGAGCGAGCGCGCCAAGTATTTGCGCGAATACGCTACTTATTTGAGCGAGCACGTCAAAGAGCGTATCCATTTCGTAAAAAGTATAATATTAAGAAATTACGCAAAAATAAACTTCGGGAATCATATAAAAAACATCAGGAATTATATAAAAAGGGATTATATATAAAACTTTGGGAATCATATAAAAAACTTTGGGAATTACATAAAAAACTTTGGGAATTACATAAAGGGGAATTATATGATAAATTTCAGGAATTATATAATAAATTTCAGGAATTATATAAAATACTTCAGGAATTATATAATGAATTTCAGGAATTCGATAATAAATCTAAGGAAGCATCTAAAAAACTTCGGGAATTATATAAAAAAATAGAAAAAAAAAGCTGAAAAAAAAAGCTGAAGAAAAAGCTGAAGAAAAAGATATTGAATTGCCGTCGTATAAGCCTCCTAGACATTCGTATCCTTCACTTAAGCTTCGTACTCGTATGTATACCGGAGATGGGTATACGTTTTATAGAACTTGGCGTAATGCTAATATGAGAAGGCAGACGGGTGGAGGTACCCCTGCTCTTCCTCCGTTGCCGGAGGAGGAGCCTCCTACATCTTTATCAAAATTTTTACAAAAAGGAATATTAATTATTGAAGGATATCCAGCGTCTATGTCTATAAATAATGGGAATTTTCTTATGTATCAAATGATAGGTATTTCACGGGCTCATAGGAGTAGACACAAAATTAATCAAAAAATATACAGATACATAGACAAAAACAATTCTGATTTGCTTATTCTTGAAAATATTTTATTACCTAGACGTCGTCGAGAATTGAGAATTCTAACTTGTTTCAACCCAAGGAATAATAAAGTTGTGGATAAAAACCCAGTATTTTACAATGGGAATAGGGTAAAAAACGGTAGTCAATTTTTTGATAAAAGCAAAGATCTTGATCGAGATAAAAAGAAACTTATCAAATTCAAATCCTTTCTTTGGCCGAATTATCGATTAGAAGATTTAGCTTGTATGAATCGTTATTGTATCCATACTAATAACGGCAGTCGTTTTAGTATGTTAAGAATACGTATGTATCCACGATTAAAAACTCATTTATGATACATTTATCTTATATATTCCTTATCGTCTAGTAGATAAATAGATGCGCACGCGCCTTGTCTTAGCGTCCAATTTCGATACATGATACTAATTCGATAACGTATCAATTAGATCCAGAAATGAATCAACAGAATTTTCTTTATTCATTTTATCAAAATGAATAAAGAAAATTCTGATTATTATGTGTACCAGATAAAAATAGCTGGCATTATTATTACTGATCGGCAAAATTCCATATTTGGTAAAAAAAAAAAGAAGTTTTAAATTTTATGACAAAAAAATCATTCATATCTGTTATTTCGCATGAAGAAAAAGAAGAAAACAGGGGGTCCGTTGAATTTCAAGTATTCCGTTTTAGCAATAAGATAGGAAGACTTACTTCACATTTGGAATTGCACAAAAAAGACTATTCATCTCAGAGAGGTCTACGAAAAATTCTAGGAAAACGGCAACGACTACTGGCTTATTTGTTAAAAAAAGATGGAGTACGCTATAAAGAATTAATCAGTCAATTGAACATTCGAAAGCTAAAATAAAAACACGTTAATTTGAAGAGTCGTTTTGAATTATTTGATTTATTAGATCTTGAATTTTGATGAACTTCTTTTTGTTTTCAGCAATTCATGGAAAACTGAATAATGAATCGGGGAAAACCTATGGCTGTACCAACTACAAGAAAAGACCTCATGATAGTCAATATGGGTCCTCACCATCCATCCATGCATGGCGTTCTCCGACTTATCCTTACTTTAGACGGTGAAGATGTTATTGACTGTGAACCAATATTGGGTTATTTACACAGAGGGATGGAAAAAATTGCGGAAAACCGAACAATTATACAATATCTGCCTTATGTAACACGTTGGGATTATTTAGCCACTATGTTCACCGAAGCAATAACGGTAAATGGGCCAGAACAATTGGGAAATATTCAAGTACCTAAGAGGGCTAGCTATATCAGAGTGATTATGCTGGAGTTAAGTCGTATAGCTTCTCATTTGTTATGGCTCGGCCCTTTTATGGCAGATATTGGCGCGCAGACCCCCTTCTTCTATATTTTCAGAGAAAGAGAATTGGTATATGATTTATTCGAAGCTGCCACCGGTATGAGAATGATGCATAATTATTTTCGTATCGGCGGAGTAGCTGCCGACCTACCTTATGGATGGATAGATAAATGTTTAGATTTTTGTGATTATTTTTTAACAGGGATTGCTGAATACCAAAAACTTATTACACGAAATCCTATTTTTTTAGAACGAGTTGAAGGAGTGGGCATTATTGGTGGAGAAGAGGCAATAAATTGGGGTTTATCGGGACCAATGCTACGAGCTTCCGGAATACAATGGGATCTTCGTAAAGTTGATCATTATGAGTGTTACGACGAATTTGATTGGGAAGTCCAATGGCAAAAAGAAGGAGATTCATTAGCTCGTTATTTAATACGAATCGGTGAAATGGCAGAATCCATCAAAATTATTCAACAGGCTCTAGAAGGAATTCCAGGGGGTCCCTATGAGAATTTAGAAATCCGACGCTTTAATAGAATAAAATATCCTGAATGGAATGATTTTGAATATCGATTCATTAGTAAAAAGCCATCCCCTGCTTTTGAATTGTCGAAACAAGAACTTTATGTAAGAGTCGAAGCCCCAAAGGGGGAATTGGGAATATTTTTGATAGGAGACCAGAGTGTTTTTCCTTGGAGATGGAAAATTCGTTCCCCGGGTTTTATCAATTTGCAAATTCTTCCTCAGTTAGTTAAAAAAATGAAATTGGCTGATATTATGACGATACTAGGTAGCATAGATATTATTATGGGAGAAGTTGATCGTTGAAATGATAATTGATACAACAGAAGTACAAGCTATCAAGTCTTTTTCCAGATTAGAATCCTTAAAAGAGGTTTATGAAACTATATGGATGCTTGTCCCTATTTTGATTCTCATATTGGGAATCACAACAGGTGTACTAGTAATTGTGTGGTTAGAAAGAGAAATATCCGCAGGTATACAACAACGTATTGGACCTGAATACGCCGGCCCTTTGGGAATTCTTCAAGCTCTAGCAGACGGGATAAAATTACTTTTGAAAGAGAACCTTCTTCCATCTAGGGGGGATACACGTTTATTTAGTATCGGACCCTCTATAGCAGTCATATCAATTCTACTAAGTTATTCAGTAATTCCTTTTGGCTATCGCCTTATTCTAGCCGATCTCAGTATTGGTGTTTTTTTATGGATTGCCGTTTCAAGTATTGCTCCAATTGGACTTCTTATGTCAGGATATGGATCAAATAATAAATATTCCTTTTTAGGTGGTCTACGGGCTGCTGCTCAATCAATTAGTTATGAAATACCATTAACTCTATGTGTGTTATCAACATCTCTACGTGTGATTCGTTGAGACATAAGTCTTCCTCCATTTCTTTTTAGGTTTCTAAGAATAAAAATTAAACGTATTAAATAGATATATCTTTCTTTCTTTTTTTATTCACTAGCCCGGATTGCTAAACTAAACTAGATAGTTAGATGAGTGAAAGAAAACAGCTTCGAAATTCGCAGTAAAAAAATTGAATCTCATTTCCTATGTACAAGGGTTAAACGAAAATAAACATAAGCAGTCAAGACTCTTTACCCCAAGATTGGTTAATAAGTCATCATGTCTTGAAGCGGGTTGAAAAGAACAACTCTATGGAGCTTTTACTATCTTTTGTATGTATTCCCATACATGAATTACCATAGAGATTGAGAAAAAATGAGTGGATGATTAGGAACACAAAAGTACACAAAGGATTCGTAATAGAGATTATGTAAGTTATTCGAAGAGACTTTTATACATAAAAGAAATACTAATTAGGGCTTTAAATTTGTAGAAACGATCAAGTAGTACTCCCAAAAATGAAATTCCGATCCAGAGTATGATCCTATCCACCGATTATATGAATAACTATCAGTAACGAAGTAATCCTTTACCCTTTCTTTCTTTTATTTAGGTTTAATATAAAAGTAAAGTAAAGGAACGAAAAGAAAGTATGGAATTGCAAAAAAAATATTTTTTATCTGATATCCATATTAATGGAAATGAAATTTTTGTCATGTCATAAATAATGAATGTTTAATTCTTTTTTTTTCGGAATCGAAAAAAAAAGTGAACTATTTATTGATATTGGTAATAAAGAGTATTTTTTTTGAAGGATCTAAGTTATTACTCAATAAAAAAATTGAAATTCTTAAACTTAAAGTAAGGGATAAGATCAATTCCGAAGCACTTTTTTTATAGTATAGCAGACAGAATTCCATTAGTCTAATTCAGGAACTTTCGATTGATTTTAACTTTATCTATCCTACAAGTATATCAAGATTAAATAAAGAATATCTAATCAGTCCCTAGATTTATTTATGGCTCTCGAGGAGCCGTATGAGGTGAAAATCTCATGTACGGTTCTGGAATAGCGATGATAAGAGTGATCTTATCATCGACTATGATTATCTAACAGTTCAAGTACAGTTGATATAGTTGAGGCGCAGTCAAAATATGGTTTTTGGGGATGGAATTTGTGGCGGCAACCTATAGGGTTTATTGTTTTTATAATTTCTTCTCTAGCCGAATGCGAGAGATTGCCTTTTGATTTACCAGAAGCAGAAGAAGAATTAGTAGCAGGTTATCAAACCGAATATTCGGGTATCAAATTTGGTTTATTTTATGTTGCTTCCTATTTAAATCTACTAGTCTCTTCACTATTTGTAACAGTTCTTTACTTGGGTGGTTGGAATCTCTCTATTCCATACATATTGATTCCTGAGTTTTTGGAAATAAATAAAGCGTATGGAGTCTTTGGAACAACAATTGGTATTTTCATTACATTAGCGAAAACTTTTTTGTTCTTGTTCATTCCTATCACAACAAGGTGGACTTTACCTAGACTGAGAATGGACCAATTATTAAATCTTGGATGGAAATTTCTTTTACCTATTTCTTTAGGTAATCTATTATTAACAACTTCTTCCCAACTCCTTTCATTATAAATTTATATAAAAAAATCGAATAGAATATTTGATATTCACTATAATTCAAATTCAAATATTCAAATTCAATTCACAACTTGTATCAAACAAGAGAAAGAAACAAAATCCAATTTATTATTGATATTTACTATATGTTCCCTATGGTAACTGGGTTCATCAATTATGGTCAACAAGCAGTACGGGCGGCAAGGTACATTGGTCAAAGTTTTATGATTACCCTATCTCATGCCAACCGTTTACCCGTAACTATTCAATACCCTTATGAAAAATTGATCACATCGGAGCGTTTTCGTGGTCGAATACACTTTGAATTTGATAAATGCATTGCTTGTGAAGTATGTGTTCGTGTATGTCCTATAGATCTACCTGCTGTTGATTGGAAATTGGAAACGGATATTCGAAAGAAACGATTGTTTAATTACAGCATTGATTTCGGAATCTGTATATTTTGTGGTAATTGTGTTGAGTATTGCCCAACAAATTGTTTATCAATGACTGAAGAATATGAGCTTTCTACTTATGATCGTCACGAATTAAATTATAATCAAATTGCTCTGGGTCGTTTACCAATATCAATAACGGATGATTACACAATTCGAACAATTTTGAATTCGCCTCAAACAAAAGAGAAATCTCATAACAAATGAGAAATCTTGTGATGGAAGAAATTACTAAGGTTCTTTTATTTAATTTTAAATTTAAATTCAAAAAGTTGATTTTTTTATTTTGGTCAAAAATTACAAACCCCGACTATTCTATTCACTATTCTATTGATTGATGAAAATCACAACTTAATTTGTATTGAAAATCTGTTTACTGTAATGATTTCCAATAGTTTTAGTTTCGAACGACTCTTTCAGATAAAAAAAGAATGCGATGGGTCCAATAACTTTAATATGTATATCAAATTAGGATTTCATTTAATTAGCAATAATTAGTAGCGCATGAACTTCTTTTTTCCTGTCCAAGTCAATAAGATCATGAAAAATTCCTATTTTTTTATCTCTTATTTTACATATAATGGATTTAACTGGAGCAATACATGATTTTCTTTTAGTCTTTCTGGGGTCAGGTCTTATATTAGGGGGTCTCGGAGTGGTATTATTTACCAATCCTATTTTTTCTGCCTTTTCACTGGGATTGGTTCTTGTTTGTATATCTTTATTTTATATTCTAGCAAACTCGCATTTTGTAGCTTCTGCACAACTCCTTATTTATGTAGGAGCTATAAATGTTTTAATAATATTTGCTGTAATGTTCATGAGTGGGCCAGAATATGGCAAAGATTTTCATCTTTGGACTGTTGGGGATGGGGCTATTTCGTTGGTTTGTACAAGTCTTTTTGTTTCATTAATTATTACTATTCTAAATACGTCATGGTATGGGATTATTTGGACTACAAGATTAAACCAGATTCTAGAACAAGATTTGATAAATACTAGTCAACAAATTGGAATTCATTTATCAACAGATTTTTTTCTTCCATTTGAACTCATTTCAATAATTCTTTTAGTTGCTTTAATAGGTGCAATTTCTGTGGCTCGCCAATAAGTCAATAATTTATTTTTAAAACTAGCAATCCAAATAAAAATGAAATTTTATCCTATTCATTTCCATTCAATTTTATTCGAATTGATGCATAAAACGGAAATACTTTATAGATAGTTAGATTTATTAACAAACAAACTATTTTTTTATTCATCGATTTGAACGTTTCGTTTCGGAAAAAAAAAATATTGCATTGAATTAACTCCTCCAATCTGGACGATTGACTAAAAATGAGCTATTATGATTTAAAAGAAGCCGCTATGGTGAAATTGGTAGACACGCTGCTCTTAGGAAGCAGTGCGAGAGCATCTCGGTTCGAGTCCGAGTAGCGGCATGCCATCGTACAAATTAACAAAAGGATTCAATAGTTCTATAATGAATAATGAAATTCATTTCATTTATTATTTCCATTTACTAATTTGCAATTGAAGGATTTCTTTTTTTTTTATGATATTTTCGACTTTAGAGCATATTTTAACTCATATTTCCTTTTCAATGGTTTCCATTGTAATTATACTTCAGTTGATAACTTTATTAGTCAATGAGATAGTAGGACTATATAATTCATTTGAAAGGGGCATGATAATTACTTTTTTCTGTCTAACAGGGTTATTAGTTACTCGTTGGATTTATTGGAAACATTTCCCATTAAGTGATCTATATGAATCATTAATCTTCCTTTCTTGGAGTTTCTACATTATTCATATGATTCTTTATTTTAAAAAACAGAAAAAAAATCTAAGTGCAATAACCGCGCCAAGTGCTATTTTTACCCAAGGGTTTGCTACTTCGGGACTCTTAACGGAAATGCATCGATCCGCAATATTAGTACCCTCCCTCCAATCTCATTGGTTAATGATGCATGTAAGTATGATGGTCTTGGGTTATGCAGCTCTTTTATGCGGATCATTATTATCAATAACACTTTTAATCATTACATTTCAAAAAGAAATAAAAAAAGATATAATAAGGATTTTTGATAAAAGAAAACATTTATTAAATGATTCATCTTTCTTCGGTGAGATTCAATACATGAATGAAAAAGGCAATATTTTACAAAGCACTTCTCCCCTTTCGGTTCGGAATTATTACAAGTCTCAGTTGATTGAACAACTGGATTTTTGGGGTTATCGTGTTATTAGTCTAGGATTTTTCTTTTTAACCACAGGTATTCTTTCAGGAGCAGTATGGGCCAATGAGGCATGGGGATCATATTGGAATTGGGACCCAAAGGAAACTTGGGCATTTATTACTTGGACCCTATTTGCTATTTATTTACATGTTAGAACAAATAAAAATTTGCAGAGTGCCGATTCTGCAATTGTGGCTTTTATAGGCTTTCTTATAATTTGGATATGTTATTTTGGGGTCAATCTATTAGGAATAGGGCTACATAGTTATGGTTCATTTACATTAACACTTAATTAAATTGAAGAAAGGGACTTGCGAATCTAAACATAGGACAAGGCCTAAGCAAGTTTCTTATAAACATTTAAAGAAAGTTTTAAATGGTTCTCGCAAACGTCAAACATGACTGATTATAATTTCAATTCGGTCTGGCCTTTCTTCTTCTTGACTTTATGTAAAGAAGAAGAAAGACTTTTTTTTTTCATTTTTTTTCTTTTATTTAATGAAATGAAAGGAAAGCTATCTATAAAAAAAATTGGATAGAACAGCTTCCGCCTTCTCCACTGATAGTGAGAGAGCGAAATCCGGGTAAACGCCAATACCTATTACTGGTAGAAAGATAGAAGTCGAAACAAATAACTCGCGCGGTCCAGAATCAAAAAAATAAGAGTTTGGAATATTAAATAACTTATATCCATAGAACATTTGACGTGACATAGATAATGAATAAATAGGAGTTAATATCATTCCAATTGCCATTCCAAAAAAAATTAGTATTTTGGGTAGTAAAAGATATTTTTGGCTGGTAATTATTCCACAAAATACTATTAATTCTGCAATGAAACCACTCATGCCCGGTAACGCAAGGGATGCCAGCGAAAAGCTACTGAAAAGTGTGAATATTTTTGGCATTGGAATAGCTATTCCGCCCATTTCGTCGAGATAAACAAGACATATTCTATCGTAACTAGTTCCCGCTAAGAAAAAAAGTGCAGCACCAATAAAGCCATGAGAGATTATTTGTAAAATGGCTCCATTAAGTCCCGTATCGGTTATAGAACTAATTCCTATAATTATGAAACCCATGTGAGATACAGAGGAATAGGCTATTCTTTTTTTTAAATTACGTTGCCCAAGAGATGTTGAAGCTGCATAGATTATTTGTATTGTGCCTATTATTATCAACCAGGGAGAAAATTTAAAATGAGCATGAGGTAATAGTTCCATATTGATACGAACCAATCCATACGCTCCCATTTTTAATAAGATTCCGGCTAGAAGCATACAAGTACTGTAATGTGCTTCTCCATGGGTATCTGACAACCATGTATGTAAAGGAATAATCGATAATTTTACAGCAAAAGCAATAAAAAATCCAATATAGAATATAATTTCTAATGCCAGAGGATACGATTGATTAACTAATGTTTCAAAATTTAATGTTGGTTCATTGGAACCATATAAACCAACACCCAGAGCTCCCAGCAATAGGAAAATGGAACCCCCTGCGGTATACAAAATAAACTTAGTAGCTGAATAGAGACGTTTCTTTCCCCCCCACATAGATAAAAGTAGATAAACAGGAATTAATTCTAATTCCCACATTATGAAAAAAAGTAAAAGGTCTCGGGACGAAAACGATCCTATTTGGCCACTGTACATTGCTAACATCATGAAATAGAATAATCGAGAATTTCGAGTAACCGGCCAAGCCGCTAACGTAGCTAAAGTAGTGATGAATCCCGTCAGTAAAATGGGCCCTATCGAAAGTCCATCTATTCCTAATCTCCAGTGAAAATCAAAAAAATTGATCCATTTATAATCTTCTGCCAGTTGGATTAATGGATCGTCTGGTTGGAAATGATAACAGAATGCGTAGGTTGTTATAAGGAGCTCTAGCATTGAAATACATACTGTATACCACCGGATAACCTTATTTCCTCTATGAGGAAGAAAGAAAATTAAAGAACCTGCAAATAGGGGCAAAACTACAATTGTAGTTAACCAAGGAAAATAATTCATGGTAAAGACAAGATACACTTGATCCAAAAAAAACCCGTACCCTAACTATAGTTAGGGTACGGGTTTTTGTCGGTAAAAAAAATCCAAATAGAATGGATTCAAGTGGAGTTTTCTGAAACGTATCAATAAGCTAGACCCATACTGCGAGTTGTTTCAGGCCCTAGATAAACTCGAACACTTAAAAAATCGGTTGGACAGGCAGACTCACATCTCTTACAACCAACACAGTCCTCTGTTCTCGGAGCAGAGGCTATTTGTTTAGCCTTACATCCATCCCAAGGTATCATTTCTAATACATCCGTAGGACAAGCTCGTACGCATTGAGTACACCCTATACATGTATCATAAATCTTTACTGAATGTGACATTGAATCTATAATTTTTTTTTTAACTTCATTAAATTTCGATCTAGTTCTAGTTAAAGTAAATGAATCAAATATTCAAATACCAGACGAATCAATGATTTACCAGAATTTTTGAATTAATCTACTTCTGGATTGGATCGGCTTATTAGAAAATAAATAAAAAAAAAAGAGGTCCAAAATACTTTATATTTATTACATTTTTGAAAGTATGATTATACCTTAAGGTACCATACTTAGTAATGTAATTTGAATTGATGACTATTAAAATTATAATTTCTATAATTCTAATATATCTATAATCCGAATATAATAGAATTAAAAAAAAAACAACTACTTATTCAATAAATTCGATTGATCGATACGAGTTGATTTTCTGTTACAATAAATTGAGGAAACAATAGCCAGTCCAATAGCAGCTTCAGCGGCTGCGATAGCTATAACAAAAATTGCGAAAATGTTTCCTTTTAATTGGCGACTATCAAAAAAATCAGAAAATGTTACAAAATTTAGATTAACTGCATTCAATAGAAGTTCAAGACACATAAGAGCCCGAACCAAATTTCGGCTCGTGGATAGTCCGTAGATTCCTATAGAAAATAAATAGGCACTCAAAACAAGTACATGTTCGAGCATCATTAACCAACTCCTTATCAATCTCGATTCTTTTCAATATGAACAATAATTTAACCGATTTTATTGACTAGAATATAAGAAGTTCGAATAGAGGAGTTTAATTTAATTTAAGAATAAAAAAATAGTTTGTTTGTTAATAAATCTAACTATCTATAAAGTATTTCCGTTTTATGCATCAATTCGAATAAAATTGAATGGAAATGAATAGGATAAAATTTCATTTTTATTTGGATTGCTAGTTTTAAAAATAAATTATTGACTTATTGGCGAGCCACAGAAATTGCACCTATTAAAGCAACTAAAAGAATTATTGAAATGAGTTCAAATGGAAGAAAAAAATCTGTTGATAAATGAATTCCAATTTGTTGACTAGTATTTATCAAATCTTGTTCTAGAATCTGGTTTAATCTTGTAGTCCAAATAATCCCATACCATGACGTATTTAGAATAGTAATAATTAATGAAACAAAAAGACTTGTACAAACCAACGAAATAGCCCCATCCCCAACAGTCCAAAGATGAAAATCTTTGCCATATTCTGGCCCACTCATGAACATTACAGCAAATATTATTAAAACATTTATAGCTCCTACATAAATAAGGAGTTGTGCAGAAGCTACAAAATGCGAGTTTGCTAGAATATAAAATAAAGATATACAAACAAGAACCAATCCCAGTGAAAAGGCAGAAAAAATAGGATTGGTAAATAATACCACTCCGAGACCCCCTAATATAAGACCTGACCCCAGAAAGACTAAAAGAAAATCATGTATTGCTCCAGTTAAATCCATTATATGTAAAATAAGAGATAAAAAAATAGGAATTTTTCATGATCTTATTGACTTGGACAGGAAAAAAGAAGTTCATGCGCTACTAATTATTGCTAATTAAATGAAATCCTAATTTGATATACATATTAAAGTTATTGGACCCATCGCATTCTTTTTTTATCTGAAAGAGTCGTTCGAAACTAAAACTATTGGAAATCATTACAGTAAACAGATTTTCAATACAAATTAAGTTGTGATTTTCATCAATCAATAGAATAGTGAATAGAATAGTCGGGGTTTGTAATTTTTGACCAAAATAAAAAAATCAACTTTTTGAATTTAAATTTAAAATTAAATAAAAGAACCTTAGTAATTTCTTCCATCACAAGATTTCTCATTTGTTATGAGATTTCTCTTTTGTTTGAGGCGAATTCAAAATTGTTCGAATTGTGTAATCATCCGTTATTGATATTGGTAAACGACCCAGAGCAATTTGATTATAATTTAATTCGTGACGATCATAAGTAGAAAGCTCATATTCTTCAGTCATTGATAAACAATTTGTTGGGCAATACTCAACACAATTACCACAAAATATACAGATTCCGAAATCAATGCTGTAATTAAACAATCGTTTCTTTCGAATATCCGTTTCCAATTTCCAATCAACAGCAGGTAGATCTATAGGACATACACGAACACATACTTCACAAGCAATGCATTTATCAAATTCAAAGTGTATTCGACCACGAAAACGCTCCGATGTGATCAATTTTTCATAAGGGTATTGAATAGTTACGGGTAAACGGTTGGCATGAGATAGGGTAATCATAAAACTTTGACCAATGTACCTTGCCGCCCGTACTGCTTGTTGACCATAATTGATGAACCCAGTTACCATAGGGAACATATAGTAAATATCAATAATAAATTGGATTTTGTTTCTTTCTCTTGTTTGATACAAGTTGTGAATTGAATTTGAATATTTGAATTTGAATTATAGTGAATATCAAATATTCTATTCGATTTTTTTATATAAATTTATAATGAAAGGAGTTGGGAAGAAGTTGTTAATAATAGATTACCTAAAGAAATAGGTAAAAGAAATTTCCATCCAAGATTTAATAATTGGTCCATTCTCAGTCTAGGTAAAGTCCACCTTGTTGTGATAGGAATGAACAAGAACAAAAAAGTTTTCGCTAATGTAATGAAAATACCAATTGTTGTTCCAAAGACTCCATACGCTTTATTTATTTCCAAAAACTCAGGAATCAATATGTATGGAATAGAGAGATTCCAACCACCCAAGTAAAGAACTGTTACAAATAGTGAAGAGACTAGTAGATTTAAATAGGAAGCAACATAAAATAAACCAAATTTGATACCCGAATATTCGGTTTGATAACCTGCTACTAATTCTTCTTCTGCTTCTGGTAAATCAAAAGGCAATCTCTCGCATTCGGCTAGAGAAGAAATTATAAAAACAATAAACCCTATAGGTTGCCGCCACAAATTCCATCCCCAAAAACCATATTTTGACTGCGCCTCAACTATATCAACTGTACTTGAACTGTTAGATAATCATAGTCGATGATAAGATCACTCTTATCATCGCTATTCCAGAACCGTACATGAGATTTTCACCTCATACGGCTCCTCGAGAGCCATAAATAAATCTAGGGACTGATTAGATATTCTTTATTTAATCTTGATATACTTGTAGGATAGATAAAGTTAAAATCAATCGAAAGTTCCTGAATTAGACTAATGGAATTCTGTCTGCTATACTATAAAAAAAGTGCTTCGGAATTGATCTTATCCCTTACTTTAAGTTTAAGAATTTCAATTTTTTTATTGAGTAATAACTTAGATCCTTCAAAAAAAATACTCTTTATTACCAATATCAATAAATAGTTCACTTTTTTTTTCGATTCCGAAAAAAAAAGAATTAAACATTCATTATTTATGACATGACAAAAATTTCATTTCCATTAATATGGATATCAGATAAAAAATATTTTTTTTGCAATTCCATACTTTCTTTTCGTTCCTTTACTTTACTTTTATATTAAACCTAAATAAAAGAAAGAAAGGGTAAAGGATTACTTCGTTACTGATAGTTATTCATATAATCGGTGGATAGGATCATACTCTGGATCGGAATTTCATTTTTGGGAGTACTACTTGATCGTTTCTACAAATTTAAAGCCCTAATTAGTATTTCTTTTATGTATAAAAGTCTCTTCGAATAACTTACATAATCTCTATTACGAATCCTTTGTGTACTTTTGTGTTCCTAATCATCCACTCATTTTTTCTCAATCTCTATGGTAATTCATGTATGGGAATACATACAAAAGATAGTAAAAGCTCCATAGAGTTGTTCTTTTCAACCCGCTTCAAGACATGATGACTTATTAACCAATCTTGGGGTAAAGAGTCTTGACTGCTTATGTTTATTTTCGTTTAACCCTTGTACATAGGAAATGAGATTCAATTTTTTTACTGCGAATTTCGAAGCTGTTTTCTTTCACTCATCTAACTATCTAGTTTAGTTTAGCAATCCGGGCTAGTGAATAAAAAAAGAAAGAAAGATATATCTATTTAATACGTTTAATTTTTATTCTTAGAAACCTAAAAAGAAATGGAGGAAGACTTATGTCTCAACGAATCACACGTAGAGATGTTGATAACACACATAGAGTTAATGGTATTTCATAACTAATTGATTGAGCAGCAGCCCGTAGACCACCTAAAAAGGAATATTTATTATTTGATCCATATCCTGACATAAGAAGTCCAATTGGAGCAATACTTGAAACGGCAATCCATAAAAAAACACCAATACTGAGATCGGCTAGAATAAGGCGATAGCCAAAAGGAATTACTGAATAACTTAGTAGAATTGATATGACTGCTATAGAGGGTCCGATACTAAATAAACGTGTATCCCCCCTAGATGGAAGAAGGTTCTCTTTCAAAAGTAATTTTATCCCGTCTGCTAGAGCTTGAAGAATTCCCAAAGGGCCGGCGTATTCAGGTCCAATACGTTGTTGTATACCTGCGGATATTTCTCTTTCTAACCACACAATTACTAGTACACCTGTTGTGATTCCCAATATGAGAATCAAAATAGGGACAAGCATCCATATAGTTTCATAAACCTCTTTTAAGGATTCTAATCTGGAAAAAGACTTGATAGCTTGTACTTCTGTTGTATCAATTATCATTTCAACGATCAACTTCTCCCATAATAATATCTATGCTACCTAGTATCGTCATAATATCAGCCAATTTCATTTTTTTAACTAACTGAGGAAGAATTTGCAAATTGATAAAACCCGGGGAACGAATTTTCCATCTCCAAGGAAAAACACTCTGGTCTCCTATCAAAAATATTCCCAATTCCCCCTTTGGGGCTTCGACTCTTACATAAAGTTCTTGTTTCGACAATTCAAAAGCAGGGGATGGCTTTTTACTAATGAATCGATATTCAAAATCATTCCATTCAGGATATTTTATTCTATTAAAGCGTCGGATTTCTAAATTCTCATAGGGACCCCCTGGAATTCCTTCTAGAGCCTGTTGAATAATTTTGATGGATTCTGCCATTTCACCGATTCGTATTAAATAACGAGCTAATGAATCTCCTTCTTTTTGCCATTGGACTTCCCAATCAAATTCGTCGTAACACTCATAATGATCAACTTTACGAAGATCCCATTGTATTCCGGAAGCTCGTAGCATTGGTCCCGATAAACCCCAATTTATTGCCTCTTCTCCACCAATAATGCCCACTCCTTCAACTCGTTCTAAAAAAATAGGATTTCGTGTAATAAGTTTTTGGTATTCAGCAATCCCTGTTAAAAAATAATCACAAAAATCTAAACATTTATCTATCCATCCATAAGGTAGGTCGGCAGCTACTCCGCCGATACGAAAATAATTATGCATCATTCTCATACCGGTGGCAGCTTCGAATAAATCATATACCAATTCTCTTTCTCTGAAAATATAGAAGAAGGGGGTCTGCGCGCCAATATCTGCCATAAAAGGGCCGAGCCATAACAAATGAGAAGCTATACGACTTAACTCCAGCATAATCACTCTGATATAGCTAGCCCTCTTAGGTACTTGAATATTTCCCAATTGTTCTGGCCCATTTACCGTTATTGCTTCGGTGAACATAGTGGCTAAATAATCCCAACGTGTTACATAAGGCAGATATTGTATAATTGTTCGGTTTTCCGCAATTTTTTCCATCCCTCTGTGTAAATAACCCAATATTGGTTCACAGTCAATAACATCTTCACCGTCTAAAGTAAGGATAAGTCGGAGAACGCCATGCATGGATGGATGGTGAGGACCCATATTGACTATCATGAGGTCTTTTCTTGTAGTTGGTACAGCCATAGGTTTTCCCCGATTCATTATTCAGTTTTCCATGAATTGCTGAAAACAAAAAGAAGTTCATCAAAATTCAAGATCTAATAAATCAAATAATTCAAAACGACTCTTCAAATTAACGTGTTTTTATTTTAGCTTTCGAATGTTCAATTGACTGATTAATTCTTTATAGCGTACTCCATCTTTTTTTAACAAATAAGCCAGTAGTCGTTGCCGTTTTCCTAGAATTTTTCGTAGACCTCTCTGAGATGAATAGTCTTTTTTGTGCAATTCCAAATGTGAAGTAAGTCTTCCTATCTTATTGCTAAAACGGAATACTTGAAATTCAACGGACCCCCTGTTTTCTTCTTTTTCTTCATGCGAAATAACAGATATGAATGATTTTTTTGTCATAAAATTTAAAACTTCTTTTTTTTTTTACCAAATATGGAATTTTGCCGATCAGTAATAATAATGCCAGCTATTTTTATCTGGTACACATAATAATCAGAATTTTCTTTATTCATTTTGATAAAATGAATAAAGAAAATTCTGTTGATTCATTTCTGGATCTAATTGATACGTTATCGAATTAGTATCATGTATCGAAATTGGACGCTAAGACAAGGCGCGTGCGCATCTATTTATCTACTAGACGATAAGGAATATATAAGATAAATGTATCATAAATGAGTTTTTAATCGTGGATACATACGTATTCTTAACATACTAAAACGACTGCCGTTATTAGTATGGATACAATAACGATTCATACAAGCTAAATCTTCTAATCGATAATTCGGCCAAAGAAAGGATTTGAATTTGATAAGTTTCTTTTTATCTCGATCAAGATCTTTGCTTTTATCAAAAAATTGACTACCGTTTTTTACCCTATTCCCATTGTAAAATACTGGGTTTTTATCCACAACTTTATTATTCCTTGGGTTGAAACAAGTTAGAATTCTCAATTCTCGACGACGTCTAGGTAATAAAATATTTTCAAGAATAAGCAAATCAGAATTGTTTTTGTCTATGTATCTGTATATTTTTTGATTAATTTTGTGTCTACTCCTATGAGCCCGTGAAATACCTATCATTTGATACATAAGAAAATTCCCATTATTTATAGACATAGACGCTGGATATCCTTCAATAATTAATATTCCTTTTTGTAAAAATTTTGATAAAGATGTAGGAGGCTCCTCCTCCGGCAACGGAGGAAGAGCAGGGGTACCTCCACCCGTCTGCCTTCTCATATTAGCATTACGCCAAGTTCTATAAAACGTATACCCATCTCCGGTATACATACGAGTACGAAGCTTAAGTGAAGGATACGAATGTCTAGGAGGCTTATACGACGGCAATTCAATATCTTTTTCTTCAGCTTTTTCTTCAGCTTTTTTTTTCAGCTTTTTTTTTCTATTTTTTTATATAATTCCCGAAGTTTTTTAGATGCTTCCTTAGATTTATTATCGAATTCCTGAAATTCATTATATAATTCCTGAAGTATTTTATATAATTCCTGAAATTTATTATATAATTCCTGAAATTTATCATATAATTCCCCTTTATGTAATTCCCAAAGTTTTTTATGTAATTCCCAAAGTTTTTTATATGATTCCCAAAGTTTTATATATAATCCCTTTTTATATAATTCCTGATGTTTTTTATATGATTCCCGAAGTTTATTTTTGCGTAATTTCTTAATATTATACTTTTTACGAAATGGATACGCTCTTTGACGTGCTCGCTCAAATAAGTAGCGTATTCGCGCAAATACTTGGCGCGCTCGCTCATCAAATCTTATCTTTTTACATGATTGCTTAATATTATTAAAAGACCCTTTTTTTTCTGTAGGACCAACTTCATCATAACTATCAAATTTATTAACAACTTGATAAGGGTCTCGATCAAAAGGCCTATATCCGTCGTGCCAAGGTTTTAGGCGGAAAGGAGAGACTGCCATTATCTGGAAACCGTCTTCTGACCAGTATTCAGGAAGTTTTTCGGTTGAGAATGGAATACCGTTATAGGTACATTTTATATATACTTCGTTCTTCCACTCTTTGAAATCTTGCGACCACTCAGGCCGTTGCAATAATAACATACGGCCAATATTTTTCGCTACTATCAATAAAGGGAATATAATATATTTTCTAAGAATTGCCTGGGCGCCTAGAAGCGCAGCCCTTAGTGGTTGACCGTACGTATACTCCTCCTCCCAGGCTCTTTCGGCCTCCATTATTTGTTCGTCTATTTTTTCCCTTTCGGTCGGTTCGTTTTCCAATTCTTCTATAGTAAGAAGGACATCTTCGAAAGAAGAGTAATAAACCAAACGTTCAAATTCTGAGATTTTTCCCGTATACTCTAGAAAAATTCCTCTAATAAACTCGCAATACTTAAGAAAAGTATAAAACAAAGAATCTATTCTGTTTGTAAAAAATCTGGAATGTGGTTTTTCTAGATATATTGACCAAACACTCGTTTTACATTTTTGAACACGCATGGAACCTTTGATCAATTCTCGACGAAATTGTGATCTTGGTACATAACGTTTGAAATGTAATTTTTTGGATTCTTTTTCATCTGTGTCACTCTCCCCTCCAGAAAGCAAAACAGTTGCACGCCTGCATGGCAGTCCGGCAATATCAGCCTCCACTAACACCGCATCTTTTTCTTGTTTCCGTAATTGTTGTATATTTTTTAGTAGACTGGATGGCCAGAAAAGAGTTTTTTTCTCGATTTCTTTTATTTTTCCCTCCCTTTCAATAAAATTTTGATGAAACCCTTTACTTTGAGCCAAGGAATCGTTTATAAAAGACATGAAATACCTAAATTCTGCTATAATTATCGCGTCGGGTCTACATTTTTCTAGGTACCTTTCATTATTTTTTATAAGTTGAGCTTCGGGTGGAAGAAAGAAGAGGTCAGTTAATCTTTTGAAGGGTGTGGGTGCAGGTGGCTTTTTGGGGTGTCCCCGAGAGGATCCCCTTAAGAGGGGATCAGATGTTTTTTGGAAATATTGTATTTTATCTTTTTTTTTATCGGCTAATCGAGTTTTTTGTTCCAATACATTTATCTCTTTAAGCCCTTTTCTGTCTAAAACTGCAATTTCTTTAGAAAATTCAGTGCTTAAGCTGTTCTTTTTTTGTTCATTGGTACGAATCCCATAATTGTACAGTTCATCAGATGATAATTTTTCTGTTGTAGACAAAGAAGTCTTTTTTTGTATCATTCCCGAGAAAGCGGCTAAACTAGGTGGATGTGAAAAAGAAATTCTTTTTTTTCCATCATTTTGATCAGAAGTTGGGATTTTTTTATAGAATGCTTCTTTAAAAACTTTAAAAAGGGGAGGAGAAGGCTCTTCCTTGGTAAATTCCCCTTCTTTCGCTAGGCCTATTCTATAAAAATATTCTTCAGCTTTTTTTCGATCTATTTCCACTTCGGCTTCTTTCGGTTTATAAGTCAAAATAGGTAACGGCATTTTGTTAAAAATGAGTAGACATGTAAAAAATACGAGAATACCACCGATTAGACCAAAAGAATTTCTCAAATCGAAGATCAAATTCTGATAAAATCGAAACACATAGAAAAGGTACTTTTTAGGTCTAAAAGGCTTAGCCGATCTAACCAAATAATTTTGCTGTATCCATACTAATACGAATCTAACCGATTTCATGAATAAAATGTGACCAATTAACCAACCAACAAAACTACTTGTTAAAAATAATATCTTGTTGTTGTATCGAAACATATAAACGTTGAGTAATCTGAAAAACATTGTACTTGGGAAAAAAAAGAAATGGCTCAATAATTGAAAAAAGAGATTATTCAGGAATATACATTGAATGCTGAGATTACGCGTACGCATTGAATTTTTGCGAGTAGATTTTTCATCAACAAAAAAGTCTTCGTAACTGTACCACATGTAATGAAGGTAAAGATAAGGTACAGTTATGAAAGTTATTGTACGAGGCCTACTCAATACTAGACGCGGAGGCCTATAATAGATCGATATGAACATCAGGAGCTGTCCTATCATAAAACCAGTTGATGCGGCTACCTCCTTCTCGATTGCTTCTTCTTCTCCTTCTTCTATAACCTGAAAATGAGCTTGGAGAAGTAAGAGATAAGAAGGGCCTATGGATAATGTGGTCAGAAATCCATAATAGAGTCCGACCACAACGACCGAATTCATTAGCTTCATAGCTAGAGATGCGGAATTGCCTAGTAGAAAAGACGGATAAATCATATAAAACTCCTTTTTTTTTGTTTCAAATTTTTTGATTCCTACTATAGTAGAATCGTTTTACTTTGTTTACTATAAGATGCATCATCGTTCCAATTTGTTATAAGATTTTTTTGGGTTAGACCGACTTCTATTGTTCGTATTTCGATTGTTCGTATTCGACGAAGATTTTTTTTATTTTTTTTTTCTATAAACAAAGTTGAATTCCCGGAATAAAGAGATTTTGCTATTGAAAAAGCTTTTAACGCTGCCCAATATCCCTTTTTTTTCCAAAAATTTTTACGAATATGCTTTTTGGAAATAGAAGTACGTTTTTTTGGAACTGCCATTTAAAATGGATTACTCATTGTTGTAGTTGGATGTGAAAAACATCTATTGGTCAAACGAATCTTTGTTTACTATATAATTAATTATCCATGTATTTTTTAGATTCTATACCATACAGGGCCTTTTAGTCAAATTTTTCATTATAGAAAAGCATAATCTAACTAAAAATATATGAAATATATATATATATATATATATTAAATAATTCCCTAAAATATTCAATTAGGAGAAACAAAATTTTCTATGGAGTATAATATTTATTTATAATTTAAAATACTTCGTGCGAAATTGATGAATAAATTTAATAAAAATTAAATAATTAATCAAAATTTCTACTTATACTTAAGATCTCTATATATTTTGTATATTTTTGCTGTATTTCATTTAATTTACATGTGCATATTAAGCCACATCGAAAAATTTAAGTTAGCAAATCTTAATTGAAAAGCTTGAATTTTTTCTTTTTTTTTTCGAAAATCTAAATAAATCGAATTTCCAATTTTCAAATTGAAATGATATCCATAATTTAATCCCATAAATTAATTTGTTTAAAGAATCCATAATTTGAGACATTTTAGTGATTTTTTTTTATTCTATGTTATGGTAAAGTAGTAAAGTAAAGTAAAGTAAAGTAAGAGGTATCATATCCTTTTTTTCTATAAACTATATAAAATATATAACTATAAAAAAAAAAAGAATATTTTTCTATGTTTTTTTGTTTTTCGTTTGGAACGGAAGACAATCAAATAATTTTTCGTAAAACCAGTTAATAATTATGAATAAACTACTGAATAAACTTATTAAAATAACTAGTTCCTAGTTTTTTGTATTACTTATTTTTTTATTAGATTGTTTATTAGATTTTTAGTAGATCTTCTGATTCATACTATTTTTTAGTCTAATTTTTTTATCTTTATTATATATATTATAAATAACTTAACTGTAAATGAAAGTAGAATTTTTTTTGATTCCTACTTCAGAGACTTCAACATTTTACATTTACTTAAATAATTAAGGATTTACTTTTACTAACAAATTAATTATTTGACCAATTAGAACTTCTTGGTTTGAATATTAAAATAAAAAATGTTTAATAATATTAATTAAAAATTTTATTTAATATAAAATAGTAAATTAACAAATTCTATTTTTTTAAGTTATGTAAAATAAAAACTTGATTTTTTTTATTGGCTTCTTTCAATTCAAAAGAGGCAAGAACCGGCGAATCGTAAACAAAAAATAAAATTTAAATAAAAAATTTAGATATTTGATTATGGAACATATATACCAATATGCATGGATCATACCCTTCACTCCACTTCCGGTTCCTTTGTTAATAGGAGTGGGACTTCTCCTTTTTCCGACGACAACAAAAAATCTTCGGCGTATTTGGGCTTTTTCTAGTATTTTGTTGTTAAGTATAGTTATGATTTTCTCGATGAAGCTGTCTATTCAGCAAATAAATAGCAATTCTATTTATCAATATGTATGGTCTTGGACTATTAATAATGATTTTTCTTTAGAATTCGGCTACTTGATCGATCCACTTACCTCTATTATGTCAATGTTAATTACTACTGTTGCAATTCTAGTTCTTGTTTATAGTGATAATTATATGTCTCATGATCGGGGATATTTGAGATTTTTTGCTTATATGAGT